AAGGCTCTTAAGTGATCGTGTGATCACTTTTTTCTTCTCATTGACTCGATTATGTGAATGAGCCTCTAATTATATACTTAATGTAATGAGTTAAAATTAAGGTAAAGTAAAAAGCTTGATAAGTTACTCTTTTATCAAAAATAGAAGAAATGATAAAAAAAATTATTGAATAATGAAAAAAGAGTTTCTTTTTTGAATGAAGTTACACGACCCAGTTCCTATTATTAGTTTACCCAGGAGTTCTTCAAAAAATAGAATTGGTTGATTGAAATCGTGGGATGAATAGATGTTACAGATTCGCTTTATATGCCTGTTACTTTTTCTTTGTTAGTGCCGTCTATAATGATAGATGAATCTAAAACTTTCATTTCAATTGAAAATTATTCTTTCCATTGGTATTTTGGCCTATCCTACTATTTTGAAAAAATAGAAACTTAGGTAAGTGCTTTAGAACTATATGCATAAAAAAATTCATTTAGCTCCTTCATGCTTACTATAACCAGTTATTTCGGTTTTCTACTAGCGGCTTTAACTATAACGTCAGCTCTATTGATTGGTCTGAGCAAAATACGACTTATTTAAAATTAATATTTGATATTTGAAAAACAAAATCCATAAAAAGAAATGAAATCAATCATTAGTTTTAGTTACTTAACGCGCCAATTGTCCATTCTTGGTCATTGAGATTCGTGCCAATTCGGATTAATATTTAGGTATAGATATTACCTATTTTTTTCTCCTTTCAAACAAAATGAAATGATTGAAGTTTCTCTATTTGGAATCGTGTTAGGCCTAATTCCTATTACTTTGGCTGGATTATTCGTAACTGCATATTTACAATACAGGCGGGGTGATCAGTTGGACCTTTGATTAATTAACATCTCCTTTTTGAATTGACCTCCTCGTTTACAGGAGGTCAAATTCCGATTGCTGTACAAGTTACTGAATTTATTTCACGATCTAAGAAAGAAGAAAATCACGCTCTGTAGGATTTGAACCTACGACATCGGGTTTTGGAGACCCACGTTCTACCGAACTGAACTAAGAGCGCTTTCTAGATAAGACCCTAAAGAAAAGGATTCTCTTTTGTTTTGAATCGATCTCAACGGATCCCTCGTTACTGCTCTTTTGTATTTTTTGTCTTTTGAACAGTAATAAGTAGGGATGACAGGATTTGAACCCGTGACATTTTGTACCCAAAACAAACGCGCTACCAAGCTGCGCTACATCCCTTCAATTTCTCTACAGTGTCATTGTAGAGAATTCCTGTCTTGTTTTCCACATTGTTATTTTCTCCACAGATATACATAAAATTTATGCCCATTTCGTCTTTTTGGTTTCATTTAACATATAAATACATTTAACATATAAATAATAGTAAAAGACTTGTATACATATGAAATACAGAACCCACCGTAAAAGTATAATATATAAATTATTTAGGAAATACTCGGTAAGTAGGGGGTATTTTTTTCTGTTTTAATAAAAGAAAAATATGATTTATTTAATAGATTATTGTATAATTCAATTAGGGATTCTGTGTACAACTAGAAGAGGTCCTTAACTACATATCTGATCATATATGCATTATTTTTATGTATTACAATAAAAGAAGGAGGGTTTTGAATGCGAGATCTAAAAACATATCTCTCCGTGGCACCAGTTCTAAGCACGTTATGGTTTGGAGCTTTAGCGGGTTTATTGATAGAGATTAATCGTTTTTTTCCGGATGCGTTGACATTCCCCTTTTTTTCATTCTAGTTATTGACATGGAAAGGAATTAAAAAGATTAAAGATACAATCAAATATTTGTGACTAATCCCCCCCTCTTTTCTCTTTTTTCCCTTTTTAGAATTTAGAATAAGGGAGGAAAGAGAAAGAATCAAAACGGATTCAATGTCTGTGAGACTCAGATTCAAGTTTGAATTACATGAATATCGGAATGGGGTAGAATAGAAATGTGGGTCTAAGGCAAGAGTATTTTACAACTGTATTTCAATTTGTAAATAGAGTTTAGAAATCATTGTATTATTTACATTTTCTACGATTTTCATTACTTTATTGATTATTGATCTTTTAGATTTGAAGTGAGTAACTTATATTTTTTCCTGCCTTTCTTCTTCGTTTCAAATTGAAAATAGAAGAGTTGAGTAAATCAAAAATTAAAAGGAGGTTCATGGCCAAGGGTAAAGATGTCCGACTAAGGGTAATTTTGGAATGTACCGCTTGTGTCCGAAACGGTGCTAATAAGAGTAAGAGATCGATGGGCATTTCCAGATATATTACTCAAAAGAACCGACAGAATACGCCTAATCGATTAGAATTGAGAAAATTCTGTCGCTATTGTTCCAAACATACCATTCATGGGGAGATAAAAAAATAGAGTACCTCCTTTCAAGGAAATAGAAAAAATAACATTATATATAACTATAACATATATAAAAAAAATCCTATTTCTGAATTCTAATTCATTTTAACCAAAATAGGATTTTCTGGATAAGGAATAAACAAACAAACCATGGATAAATCCAAGCGACCTTTTCTTAAATCCAAGAGAACTTTTCGTAAGCGTTTGCCCCCGATTGAATCGGGGGATCGAATTGATTATAGAAACATGAGTTTAATTAGTCGGTTTATTAGTGAACAAGGAAAAATATTATCTAGACGGGTGAATAGATTGACCTTGAAACAACAACGATTAATTACTACTGCCATAAAACAAGCTCGTATTTTATCTTTGTTACCCTTTCTCAATAATGAGAAACAATTTGAAAGAACCGAGTCGGCCCCCAGAACTACTGGTCTTAGAACTAGTAATAACTAGCCGCCTTACTATTTCTTCACTAAAATTATAATTCCAACCCTCCTTTGAGTTCGGATTGGTATTTTTTTTGCTCGAAAGATCCGAGAATCTAGATTGAATTATCGTGTCGTAATATAAATACTAAATCGGAAAAGAATAAACTTTTTTATTGAACGTGTTTATTCATTTTGAATATTTTAAAATATTTACTCATAGTAATTTTTATTCTATCCTCCCGGAGTTCATTCTCCGGGGAACTCCGTTTAAATTATTCCGGTGGATTCTACTTCGTTTATGATCTCATTGGAAATCATGTAAAGAGAATTCCTATTGAATATAGCTATTTGTGCAAGTATTTTACGATTAAGAAGCAACTGTTTATTATATAGATCGTGTATTAATCTACTATAACTATAAGTTACTCTATTTTCGCGAATTACTGCGTTTATTCGAGTGATCCACAAACGACGAAAATTTCGCTTTTGCCTATCCCTATCCCGATGAGCCGAAACCAAAGCTCTTATTTTCTGTTGAGTAATAGTTCGAGTAAGTCTTGAATGAGCTCCTCGAAAGCTTGATGCAAATAAACGAATTTTTGTTCTACGTCTCCGAGCTACATATCCCCGTTTAATTCTAGTCATTGAATAAATGAACCTTTGATGAATAACTAATTGATTTCCGTTCTTTCAGTTATTCTTTTCCCCTTTCCTAGTCTTTTAATAACAAAACGGATTTTTCCAATGTATAAAATTAAAATTCCAATGGCTTTGGCTACTATAACCTCCCCGACCACGATTTTTTTAGATATTTCACTGCGAAATACGAAATTGTCTTCTGTTAGGTGTCTAAAAATAGAGTAAATAAAAAAATAAAAGTGGGTTCCATCGTTTTTATGGTTACTTCTTAAACGGTGAGGTCTTTTCTATACACCGGAGCCTTTACTTTATGTTATTGGGAACTTGTATAGTTCCCACTCTTTGGCTCTACCCATGAATTATCCAGTAAAGTAATAGGTCTTTCACAATGAGATCTACCTATACAGTAACGGTATTTAATTATGAAAGTTAGCTGGGTAGCTGACCCTGTTAGTCCGTTCTTGCCAAAGTGGGGACCTAATCTTTTTGTTTTTAAAATAAGATTTCTTCCGCTTAATGGATAACCGTTTGCTATCAATGGAGAATTGAGGTGATTGGATTTGCACCAACGAAAACCATAAATTTCATACACAATGAAGAGATATGATAGATTTTTTTATATTTTATTTTTTATATAGTGGATGAAATTCCTTCTTCCATTCTATCCTATTCAGCGGTACTGATCCTTGATACTGTAAAAGTAGTTTTCTTTTTTTGTGCCAGCTCACGATCTAAACGAGTCGCACATACACCCTAGTACATGTTCCTCGGCGCTGAGGGCATCCCCGAAGCGCAGGGGATTTGGTGACATTTTTTATTGGCTGTCTTGTATTTCTAATAAGTTGTTTAATCGTTGGCATGTTGAATCATATACATAATGAATGGGCTGGTTTAGATTAATCCTAACCGGATGATTTGATTATGAATTACTTATATTTAAAAGAATTAAGAACCTCGGAGATTAAATTTCATGCATGGATTTGCGTGAAATCCATGTATGTTACATTATTTTCATTCAACTGCTACAAGATCAATAATTCCATAAGCTTGTGCTTCTGTTGCTGACATAAAAACATCTCTTTCCATGTCTTCGGATACAACCCATAATGGTTTACCCGTTCTTTGTACATAAACCCTTGTGATGGTTTCACGCAGTTTCAGCAGTTCTTCCGCTTCCAAGATAAATTCTCCCACTTGTGTCTCATAAAAACCACTAGCAGGTTGATGGATCATTACCCTGATGATCATAATAAAAGGTTTCTTTATCTCACATGATGAAGCGAAGAGAAAAGAAAAATAAGAATAATAAAAAAAGATAGAATTGAACAACCGTACAGGCATAATTTGTGCATTGCATACGGCTCTACAATAAAATTGACCCTTACCCTTGAAGAAAGAAAATCTATCAGACTTGGGGCAGATAGGTAAATGTAGGTAAATGATCAAAAAGCCATCCTTCCTTTGAGAGGATTTCCAAAATACTATGACGGCTCCGTTGCTGTATATATTTATTTTGTTGTCTGTGATTCAGCAATCCCAAAGTTTCTTTTTGATTCAATATCTTGTTTTTCGCGCTCTTTCATAACAAAAATTTTGTTAAGAGTCTCCCGGTGTGAAAACAAAAAAAGTTTGTGACGCTGAACTGGACTCCCGATAGATAAGAGAAAATCGGAAATCTTTTTTATCTCATACTACTCTCTCGATACATAATCTAACGTTTTGAAAAAAAAAAATTCTCATATCGAATTCGAAGTGCCATGCTATTGTTACTTAATATTCATATGGCGAAGGCATAGTCTTCTTTTTTCTTTCAAATAAAAACCTCATTGGCGCCAAGCGTGAGGGAATGCTAGACGTTTGGTAATTTCTCCTCCGACCAGGAGAAAAGATCCCATGGAGGCAGCTAACCCCATGCATACTGTATGGACATCTGGTCGTACAAATTGCATAGTATCGTAAATAGCTATTCCAGGTATTACCCACCCCCCAGGAGAGTTTATAAACAAATAAATATCTTTGGTATCGTCCTCGATACTAAGATATACCATAAGACCGATAAGTTGATTCGAGATCTCGCTATCAACCCCTTGGCCTAAAAAAAGTAATCTTTCTCGATAAAGTCGGTTGATTAGGGTAAAGCTGTATCCGTTAGGAACCGTACATGCACCTTTTGATGCATACGGTTCAAAAAATTTCGAAAAAAAAAAGAATCAATGTATAGATTCCAGTCCTCATTCTTTTTTATAGCTATAGCAGATTTTTCTGGCTTCTAAGGAAAGGACCTTTTATTCGATTTCTCAATAAAGACTTGTTTTGACTCCTTTTTCTTATACTTATAATAGAAAGAAGTCACTAAACTTCTCGAATTAACTTCTCATTGATGTATTCTTTCATCGAGATTTAATGCGAATCACGATGGTATTTTCTTGTTCCTGAACGGGTCTCTTTCATCTTTTTAGGTTTATGCTCTACTCCGGGTAAAGATCTGCCCGATTTGGATTTGCACATATAGAACAAATGCCCCCTTACCATTTATTTTTGTTATGACTTTCTCTTTTTTCAATTTTTTTCATATCTTCCACCAAGTATTTATTAAACAAATAAGAATATAGGAATCATAGAAATCTTACAAGATTGGGTTTTTTCTAAACGGAGCCTGGATACTTCATTTTTAGTTCAACCAAGCCAACCATAAATTATTCTAATCTAATTTAGAATAGTATAATAAGATGAATACCCCCAAACAAAATGGATCTAATTAAAGTATCAAGTTCGCGCTCCAAATTTTCGATGATTCAATTCAGTTTTCTTGGGCGAACCAGAGGATATCTCGATTGAGGGAGAGAATGGGGAAATTCCATATGACCCAATAGATCTGACAAGTCGCACTATACGTCAATCCAAGATGCATCGTCCTCTCCAGGAAGTCGGAAAGGTACTTTTGGAACACCAATAGGCATTAGTTGAAGGAAAAAGAACTAAGTACTATATTTCACTTTGATGTGGAAACGTAAAAATAAGGTTTGATTATCTTTATAATATTTTCTTTTATTTTATCTATAGATTTATAGATTAGAAAAATTCATAAAAAAAGACAGGCTGAATAAAGTCAAATTATTACGAATACGACCTTATAATAATGAATAAATATGGACATATTTTCTTGGTATAAACTGCCCATTGCGTATTGGTACTTATCGAGTATAGAATAAATTTGCTTCTCTTTGTTCCTACGAACAGAATTGTTTCGTTATTACCAACATAATAGAACAAATATCCACCCATGTTCTAAAAAAATACACGGAACAGGGGAGGTCCATAGGATAGTCATAGTATATTCCAATGCAATAAAGTTACGTAGTGTCTATTTTTTTAGAAAGGGGTATTTTTCATGGGTTTACCTTGGTATCGTGTTCATACCGTTGTATTGAATGATCCTGGTAGGTTGATTTCTGTTCATATAATGCATACAGCTCTGGTTGCTGGTTGGGCCGGTTCGATGGCTCTGTATGAATTAGCAGTTTTTGATCCCTCTGATCCTGTTCTTGATCCAATGTGGAGACAGGGCATGTTCGTTATACCTTTCATGACTCGTTTGGGAATAACCAATTCATGGGGCGGTTGGAGTATCACAGGAGGGACTGTAACGAATCCAGGTATTTGGAGTTACGAAGGTGTAGCTGGAGCACATATTGTTTTTTCCGGCTTATGCTTTTTGGCAGCTATCTGGCATTGGGTATATTGGGATCTAGAAATATTTACCGATGAACGTACAGGAAAACCCTCTTTGGATTTGCCCAAGATCTTTGGAATTCATTTATTTCTTTCAGGGGTGGCTTGCTTTGGTTTTGGTGCATTTCATGTAACAGGCTTGTACGGTCCTGGAATATGGGTGTCCGATCCTTATGGACTAACCGGAAAAGTCCAACCTGTAAATCCATCGTGGGGCGTGGAAGGTTTTGATCCTTTTGTTCCAGGAGGAATAGCTTCTCATCATATTGCAGCAGGGACTTTGGGTATATTAGCGGGTTTATTCCACCTTAGCGTCCGCCCACCACAACG